AGAATTTACAAAAACGGAATTTATAAGAAATGGGCTGGTTCGGGGAGGGGAGTCTATGTAATTGACTGTCTCTAAGTCAACTCTTGTGACTGTTTCGACGAATGATTATCAAATCCGCTTGACTCTAAGATGGATGAAGAGTTGGTTTACATTATGAAAGGAATACGTGTATATGTTATATTAGCTAGTTAGATCCGAATTAAAGATCTATCTAATTTGACCTACGAATGTGAATTTATGCGGAGATTCCAATAGAAGTCCCTTTGTCTCCTCTGTTACTATGCGTTAAATCAATAAACGGATGAAATCAATAAAAAAATAGAAGAATTCAAAGAATGGGTCGGAACAAAGAAACGTAAGAACGAAAGTTGTATGTATTTACAAAGACTCTCTCGATAGAAAGTAAAAAAGAGATATTTTAGTAGTTTTGCGGATTCAATAATATTTTTACTTGAATTCGAAGTTCGTAGTTATTTCGACCGGATGAATCGTAGCGATGGAAGAATTAAGTCAGAATTCATTGGTTGGGTGTATCATTAACTATTTATTTTTTTGGTACGAGGAACTTATCATGAATCCACTGATTTCTGCCGCTTCCGTTATTGCTGCTGGATTGGCTGTAGGACTTGCTTCTATTGGGCCTGGAGTTGGTCAAGGTACTGCTGCGGGCCAAGCTGTAGAAGGTATCGCTAGACAGCCCGAGGCGGAGGGAAAAATACGAGGTACTTTATTGCTTAGTCTAGCTTTTATGGAAGCTTTAACAATTTATGGCCTGGTTGTAGCATTAGCACTTTTATTTGCGAATCCTTTTGTTTAATCTTATAAATAATAAAAATTTTTTTTCATTTTTTATTGCCTTAGGCCTTGTGCTTTGCTTTTTCGAATTATATCAAGATTTCATTCCTACAATTACTTATTCGTTGAAAAAATAACCCACGGGAAGGGCTGATTTGCGGATGAGGAGCATGCCGACTCGCTTTCAGCCTTCCCCTTCGTAGTCCAAGGAGGTCCTGTTTAGGAAGGGTTGGAACAAAGAGGGTAATTAACAATTTCTTCTAAAATTGAATAGATTTTTTAGTGGATTTCGAAATAGGAAGAAATGGGAAAATCAGAATGATTATCCTCTTGATTATTCGCGCCATAAGAATCATTACCCAACCAAGATCCGCCCATATATATTAAGGGCGAAGTGAGACAAAAAGAACTCTGTTCGATTTTTTAGTCTATCTATAAGAGGAGATCATATGAAAAATGTAACCGATTCGTTCCTTTCTTTGGGCCATTGGCCATCCGCCGGTAGTTTCGGGTTTAATACCGATCTTTTAGCAACAAATCCAATAAATCTAAGTGTAGTGATTGGGGTATTGATCTTTTTTGGAAAGGGAGTGTGTGCGAGTTGTTTATTTCAAGAATAGGCTGGATTCAACCAGCTGTACTTTTTCCGGTATAACTAGGAACGAAAGGTGCACGAGCTTGCGAATTACTTCTAAATAAATTAATAAATCATATGTAAGAACCATAGCATTTCGTAATTGATTGGTAAATATACTTTGATTCTCTATCAACCAATAATGTAAGACCGTTAACATGGTTAAAGCTAAATCGTTTGAAGTCCAGACGCGGCATGGTACTCTTTCTACCATTATGTTAATATATATGTTAATATATAGATGGTTTCAAAAAAAAATCATTTTATTGATATAGAACACTCATATCAATAAAATGATTTGAACTACTTATTGGATTTTATTCCCTTTTTAGACAATGCTGAATGGACAACCTATGTATTATTGTGTCTTAAAGTAAGAATTTTTGGATTGAAAAAAAAAATAAACAACTTTGCTGACAATTACATATTTTTTGTTTGGTCAGAAGAGTCCTCCGAATCTTTTTGTCTTGGATTAGTGATTCCTTTCGATATTTTTATTTTCGAATATGACGAGAGAATAGAGGATAGGCTCATTACATTCAAAAAAAAGATATACGAATTTACCATACGTAATACGTAAGCGAAGTAATTGAGCGTGAGAGCCAAATGAATTGAAAGATTCATGTTTGGTTCGGGAAGGGGTCATGGAAATTTTGAAATGAATGGAAATATAATCTACTTTCATTAAGTGATTTATTAGATAATCGAAAACAGAGAATCTTGAATACTATTCGAAATTCAGAAGAATTAAGCAGGGGGGCCGTTGAACAGCTGGAAAAAGCCCGGGCTCACTTACGTAAAGTAGAAATAGAAGCAGCTCAGTATCGAGTGAATCAATACGCTGCACTAGAACGGGACAAATTGAATTTGCTTAATTCAATTTCTACGACTTTAGAACAACAAGAAAAGAACAACAATGAAACTCTTCGTTTTGAACAACAAAGGGCGATTAATCAAGTCCAACAATGGGTTTTACAACAAGCCTTACAAGGAGCTCTAGGAACTCTGAATAGTTGTTTAAACAACGAGTTACATTTACGTACCATCAGTGTTAATATTGGCATATTGAGG